CAATGAGATTAGGACTCATTGATTCTATATCATTTGATCCTATATCATGGGAATGGAAATGGTTCCGCTTCTGATTATTGTTGTTTCAGTTTCAATAACAATTTTTTCGAATCAAAATCATCATTTTATCTACTATGATTTGTTGGAACAAAAAAAAATGTCCCGGAACCCCGGCCAGGCCGTGGAAATAAAAAAGGGGCTTTTCGGACGAAAAAGGTAGTTTATTTTTTATAAAATTGATATTATTTATATCAATAAATATATATAATATTGATATATAGTGATTAGTTGATTGTAATATTTTGTTGGAGATATCTTTTTATAACCCTTAACTTTATTAAAATGAAATTATAAGAATCGCTGATGAAAGTTTTCTATTTTTATATATTTATAGTTTTAGTATATAATAAAACTATTATAGAATAATTCTAGAATATTATTCTAAAATAAAACTATATAATGGAATTAAAAATTATTAGAATTATCAAAATTACCTATTCTATATATTTTAATAATAATTATACATATTAAATTATATATATTAATTAATTAAGTGATATAAAAGTAATATATATAATAAAGTAATTACGAAAGTAATAAAAAGAGATAAAAAAAAGAGAAATAGAAAGAAAAAGGGCTTTTTTTCAAGCCTTGCTTTTTGTGTAATGTAACATAGTGATTATCCTTTTTCAATTGGGATAGATGGCTGAGTGGACTAAAGCGTCGGATTGCTAATCCGTTGTACGAGTTATTCGTACCGAGGGTTCGAATCCCTCTCTTTCCGTACCTTCACCTAATTTATCAATCTTACTGACCGCAATGTATCAAATCACATAATAATGGATACCTTTATTCCAACAGTTAGACCTTTTCTTGATATATATTTTATATTCCTAATTTATACCATACAGAAAATGCTGGAAAGAATGGACAAGGAATGAAAATATCATACCATTCTATGATATATGAATGGGAAAAAAATCACCCGATCAAACCCTTACCGTCGGTCTCTTTACTTAGGCGACGGGGAGCAAACTTGTCCGTTTTAGTTAGATTTTAGTCTTACGAGAATAATATTCTATGACTCGCAATTGATTTATTTTCAAGCCGACACAATCACTATCTATTACTTGATTGACCAATCCTTTATATTCTAATGGGTAAAGAGTCAAATGTTTTGGCAATTTTTCTTCCTTCTGGGGGTCTTTCTTCCGGGGGTATGAAGCTTTCTTCCGGGGGTATGAAGAAAGATAATTTTTAATCATAGCTCTAGATTTTTGTTCATCCTTCGCTGTAATAATATCTCGGGGTTTGCAGCGATAACTTGGTATATCTACTATACGACCATTAACTAAAATATGTCTATGGTTAACTAATTGGCGGGCTTGAGGAATAGTTGATGCCATACCCAATCGAAAAAGAATGTTATCCAAACGCATTTCAAGTAATTGTAGTAAAACTGGACCCTTTTCCCCTTTGGCTTTTGCGGCGATACGTACGTATGTAAGTAATTGTCGTTCTGTAAGACCATAATGAAAACGCAATCTTTGTTTTTCTTTTAAACGAATAGAATATTCAGATGTTCTACTGAAGTGCGGTTTTTTTTTAATTCTAAGCTTGCGAGGTTTTTTACTAGTTAGCCCCGGTAAAGCTCCCAGACGACGTATTTTTTTGAAACGAGGCCCTCGGTAACGTGACATAAAGACTCCTTATTTTTATTATTTTATTAAAATTTCATAAACCTAAATTAAAACTGAACTTGAACTAAAGGGAACTTGAATTAAAGGATAAATATAATAAATAAAAGAGTAAAAATCTACTGAAGTATTATACTACAAAGAATAATGAAATGGATTTTATCAATATCCGGCTTTTTTGTATATACAAAATTTATAGAAAAAAAGGTCCTTTTCTTGTTCTTTATTTGTTCTGCAGAGATTTAACTACTCTAACTTTTATTCATAATTGGAAGTTCCTAACACATAATAATCGACGACCCTTGGAAAGAAAAGAAAAAAAGGGGGAAGAAGCCCTTTCAATATCCTTTGATAAAAATAAAAAAAAAGACATTATCAATCATGTAAAAAATCAAACAAATAGAGAAAAGCCAGCTATCGGAGTCGAACCGATGACCGTCGCATTACAAATGCGATGCTCTAACCTCTGAGCTAAGCAGGCTCGCATAACAGAAATTGTATATGAATAGTAATTTAGTAAACTACTGGAATCTTAGCTATTAACTTTTCATTCTTAGTTATTCAGAATTAATATGAATATAGAAAAATAAATTAAAGAATAGACCATTCGAGTATTCCAAATTGCACGAGAAAAATGAGAGGAAGAGAGGCATATATTATTATATTATATAATAAATGTGGTATATATACATCTATATTGAATTGCGGATACAAAAATGATAGAATCATTTCTGATTAGACCAACCAAAACCAAATATAGGTCCCAATAGAGATGGAAGAAGATAGACAAGAAATTAAATAAG